AAAAAAAAATAGTAATCTTTAACCAATTGGATCAAGAATCATTACGATTTCCGCACAAGAAAAGGGTGGAAAATTCCTTTTCTTGTGTGGAAGATTAGGAAGACGAGTAATCCCTCCTAGAATCATTTGTTCCTTTCATTTACCTCTTGCCGTCTAGTTTCTTTCTACGTATGCCCATTATTCTTTTCTATTTTATTTATGAAACTCCATTTACAATAGAAAAAAAAAGAATCAAAAGTAATTGATACATTACATGCCATTTTCAATCTGACAATAGGATAGTAGGACTTGCATAGTCATAGTCACACTACTTCAATTTGGATCGAAAAAGGATCAGGTCAATTATTCTTCTTCGCAACATACATACTTTTACTAAGAACTAGTAATAGGATACAAGCAATTCCCGACATCTCGCGGAAAAACAGTATAAATAAAAGGCTTTCCATGATTTTTTTTGGATAATACACATTGCGTCGATCAACCAAAATTCGTTTCTTTTTGCTAACTTGATGAATCCATGGGTCTAGAAATTCATTTCGGATAATTGAACCTTCTCAAACTGTTTCTTTTTAAGAACCAAAAAGATTTGTGCCAGGGTAACAGATGCCAAAAAGAACAACAAACCTTGGACACGTAATGGATCTTGAAGTACTATTTCCGCATCTCCCTGACCAAATCCACCCACATTAGGATTACTTGTTAATGGTTGATCAAGTTTGATGGATTCACCCTCTGAAACAAGAAGTTCTGGTCCTGGAGGTATAATGTCAACCACCTGGTGCCCGTCCGATGCATCAGCTATGGATATTTCATATCCTCCTTTTTCTTTACGTACAATTTTACTTATTATACCCGCAGCTGTAGCATTATAGACTGTATTATTACTCTTGCTTCCATCGGGATAAATCTGACCCCTCCCCCTGTTGCCACCTACATATATAGGATATTTTAAGAAGTGAACGTCTTTCTTAGTAGCGGGGTCCGGGGAAAGAATGGGAAAGACAATTTCCCTATTTTTTTGACCAGGAAGAGGACCTATTACAAGAATATTTCTTTTATTGGGGCGATAGCTCTGAAAAGAGAGATTGCCCACCTTTTCTTTCATCTCGGGAGAGATACGCTCGGGGGGAGCTAATTCGAATCCCTCAGGTAAAATAAGAACAGCCCCTACGTTCAAACCCCCCTTTTTTTTACCATTAGCAAGAACTTGTTTCAGTTGTGAATCATAAGGGATTCGAACAACTGCTTCAAATACAGTATCCGGGAGTACCGCTTGTGGAACCTCAATATCTACTGGTTTATTAGCTAAATGGCAATTGGCACATACAATACGCCCAGTTGCTTCTCGTGGATTTTCATAACTCTGCTGCGCAAAAATAGGATATGCATTTGAAATAGATGTCCGAGTTATTACATATATCATGATCAATACGGAAATGGATCGAGTTATCGGTTCCTTTACCCAAGAAAACATATTTCTATTTTGCATGGTCCAATCATTGATCCCGGAAATTTCTACAATAAATTAGGTAGGTAGCTAGTCTAGTTCCCTATCCACGATTCTGTCATTGGACTGGAATAATTGTACTAGAATATAGGGGGAATCGAATCCCCTACACGGATAGAAGTATAAAGTGAGTCAGATTCAAAACGGTTTGTTTATGTACAAAGTAACATTATGGTTTGATTCATATCAGCGGATCAAATGAGTTCTTCATTCATTCATTGAATGATAAATCACTACAAGTGAAGGAGATACACGATTTAAATAATGGAAGATCCAATATTTGAAAATTGTATCTAGAATGACTGGAAAAGTAGAAACAAGACCAGATATAATTTGATCATTATGAGCAAATCCAAAATCTTTGTAGACCAAACCAATCATTAGTTCCCAACCATGGGGCGAGTGGAATCCAATACATAAATCCGTTAATAAAAGAATAGAAAAAGCTTTTATTGTGTCGCTTAAGTTATAGAGGAATTCCTGAACCCAAGAATTCAGAATAACAAGTTCGTCATTACACAGAATAGAATAACCGCTTAGAATAGCGAAACAGATTATATTTGCCAAAAAATGCAAAATAATATGGATATGCTCTTCATTTTGTATTTTCACCAATTTGATCGTTTCTTTGTAGATTCCTATACGAAGCTTTTTTATCTGTCTTTTGGGGTACTCCTTTATCAGTTCGTCTAGCAGAAGTAGTTCTTCTAATTCTATGAATCTTTCTAGAACGTTTTTTTCTTGAATATCATTCAAAAAAGTTTCGGATTGCCTGGTATTCCACCAATTAGTAACCCAAGGTTCCAGACTTTTATTAAATGAGATAGAGATCCACCACGGCAAAAAGACTATAGATGCAAGATATGGAAGCGGAGTCAATGCTTTCTTTTTTGACACTTTGAATCTGTTCTGTGAATTGTTAATGAACCTACTTCATTCGTAAACTCCGTCTGATCTGATATTTCTATGAAGCATGAGTTCTATAAAAAGGTATGGAACCTGTGGATCTATTCCCTCTTTTTTGATCGTTTAGTCCTCATATCTAGAAGATATATATATATATATATATATATAACTATATAGATATAGTTAGTTAGAATGAAAAGGTCCCTTTCGAGTGAAGAAATGATCCAATATTGTTCCAGATAGATATTTCTATGGATCAAATTGACCCAATTGTCGCTTCATTTGTTTCTTTGGATAAATACCTGAAAGTCCACTTACTTTACTTAAAGAAGTAATGAATATTATTCGGATTTCGAGACGAAAGAAAGAAATCCCCTTGGTTAATTAATAATTTCAAAATATTTCACTAGTCACCCACACCACAGGAGTCGTTTAGGGGGTATTTCTGACGAATATTGATGATAAAATCCGAAATGGATGCGAAAACGAGAGAAAAATTGGATGTTTATGAGAGATCAAATCGTTTAGTTATCAAGGAACAAAAGAAGGGATAAAAAGAAAGATCTCTTGAAAAAGGAGAGAGAATTTATGAGAGATAATCCATCTCTATATAACGTATTAAAACGACGTATTGATTGAACAAAGTATTGCCCTAAAGGGAGGAATTCTGTACAGTATTCCGAAACGTTCTGCTCTTATATATATGATGAATACAATACATACTTATTTGACTTTATACTCGTCTAAAAAATGGAGTTCCATTCCATATGATGCATAAAAAATCCTTTTGGTGAAAAAGGCGTCTATGGTTCTTCCATATATGTCTGCTTGCTTTATTCTATGGGCCTCGGCGGTATGGTATTACCAACGGAACGGGGGAAATAGAATCTAACACGGTTTGTTCGAATAAATAAAGAAACTTCGGCTCTTAAGGGAGGATTTATGAGTTCCTTCCCTCATACTGAAAAAATATTCAGTATTCGCTTCATTTCAAAATACTTCAATCGGTACGCGCAAAAAATAGGCCGATTCCGCAGCTTTTTGTTCAATTTCTCGTGGAGTTAAATTCTCATCAGTACGAGTCAAGGGAATGGCCCCCTGGCCTCTGATGTCCATATAAAGGACACGACGAGGGTAAATACCCCCCTTAACTTCCATTCTGATGGACTGGATATCTCTCATAAAGACTCGTAGGAAGATGCGACGATTTATTCCAGGGAATCCCCAACGGAAAATACACACGATTCCTGCTTTTCTATCGAATCGATCATAACCACTACCTACATTCCACAAAATTGTGGACCACAAATAAGAACTAATGAACAGACCCGCAATCCCATAGAAAGACATCACGATCCCTTGGGGGAAAAAATTGATTTGCTGAGATGGGAATAGGGATATGATATTCCGACCAAGATAACTGGAAATTCCAACCAATAAGAATCCTAGCGAGCCTAAAAAAAGGATACAGGCCCAGCAGAAATTACTTGTTTTTCGAGACCCCGTTATCAGTTCTATCCATATACGTTCTGATCGCCAGTTCATACTAGATCCAGTTGTATTCTATTGAAATTGAGAGAATAAGCTAAGCCAAATGAAATGGATTTGACTTTTTTATACTATTTTTTTTTTTTTGCTCTCGAAGTAACTCTCATCAGCTAGCACTATTATCATGTGATCCATTAGGAATAATTCATCAAATTGGTTAGAAGTAAAATAAGAAAATACCCTTCATATGATTCTACTATGTATATCTACATAACATATAGATAAACTGACTTTATATCTCCGACCCGCCGATTTCTTTTTTGAAAACAGCGATACCTCTATATACTTGATTCATATATCATGTATCTACACGAAATGCATAACTGCTTTTTTGTTTGTGTTCGGAAGGAGCTACATGTCGTACCATATTCTACGAAATCGATATCTATATTATGATCCAAGCCCAAGTGATCAAATAAATTGATGAGATTTGGTTACATCAAACCTAAACGATCTTGTTTTTTTGAACATGAAGAGATAAAGACACCATTGCAATTGCCGGGAATACTAGGCCTACTAAAGGCACAAAAATAGAGGGTAAGTTGAGATCTGTCATAGAACGGGTGCCTCGATTAAATATTTGTACCTGTTATGTTATAAAGATATCTTATAATAAGTATATTATAAGTATGATACTTATATCATAAGTGCAAGGAATGTAGAACTAAATAAGTGTGCCTGTTCACCTTTCTACACGAAATAGGTGTATGATAATCTATTTTTTTATTATTATTATTTTATTAGTTCTCCCGCCCTTAATCTTCTAATAAAGAAAATAAAAATGAAAAAAAAAAATAATCAAGAGTTTTTCTTATGAATTCCCCAATGATTCGTTAGGATCCCAGCTAACACAACGGGGATTCCTAGTCCAAAATGTGGGTTCTCGGGAGATATAGAAATATGCAACACTTCGATTAGAAATTTTCATTATTCTAATTTTGATTATTCTCTATCTTAATATGTAATAAGGGAACAGAGAATTCCTTTTATTTTCCTAATTCATTCTATTCCCCTAAAAGAAGAATTCACCCTTTCCCCTGTTAATATAGGGGATTCCTGATTACTAAGCAGTAGTATTGTACTAAAATAAGGGATAGGAGAAAAATAGATTCGATATGGAAAAAAAACGAAAAGTCATTATCCAAAACTTATGATTTGATTATGACTATAGAACTGTGCACTTATGTAACCAAAGAAAACTCCATTCTTCTTACTGTTACTTTTATTCCGATGAACTCTAATTCGTTGCAAATAATTGAGGCTAGTGCTTTGAATTTTGATTCAAAGGAAAGAAACCGTGTAGCTGAAATAACTCACTCAGAACATTTTTTAAAGGATTACGTGGTACGATTAGATCGAATAAGCCCTTATGGAATAAATACTCAGCCGCTTGTGAACCTTCGGGTACTGTTTTATTCAATGTTTGTTCAATTACTCTTTTACCCGCAAAAGCAATGTAGGCATTGGGTTCGGCAATAATGATATCCCCCAACATACCAAAACTGGCGGTTACTCCACCGGTTGTAGGAGATGTAAGGATGGATACATAGAATAACTTTTTATTTGATTGATAATCGTATGAAGCAGAAGATATTTTAGCCATTTGCATCAAGCTCAAACTTCCTTCTTGCATGCGTGCTCCCCCGGAAGCACACACCATAATGACGGGTAGAGATCTATTAGTAGCATACTCGATCAAACGGGTAATTTTCTCGCCTACTACAGATCCCATGCTACCCCCCATGAACTGAAAATCCATAACCCCAATTGCTATAGGAATACCGTTTAGTTTACCTACGCCTGTTTGAACAGCCTCAGTTAAACCTGTCTTTCTTTGATAAGAATCGAGACGATCTTTATAAGGTTCCTCCTCCGAGTGAAATTCAATGGGGTCGATAGAGACCATGTCCTCATCCATAGGATCCCAGGTGCCCGGATCAATCGAAAGTTCGATTCTATCTGAACTACTCATTTTCAAATGATATCCACATTGTTCACAAATATTCATTTTTGACCAAAAAAATTTCTGATAATTTAATCCATAACAATTTTCGCATTGAACCCATAAATGTCTGTATTTTTTATCGAAATCATTCGATTTTCCTCTTATATTGAAATCGCTGTCATTACTCCTAGTTTTTATAGTGGAGCTCCCACTGTCACTACCACTTAAACTTTCACTACAAATGAAACTATAAATGTAACTATCATTGTAATTGTCACTACTACTTGAAATGTAACTATCAATACTGATTTCAGAGCGAAGATAACTATCAATACAATTATTAATGTACTTATTCCAACTATATTTAGTATCATACATGTAACAATCATAGTCGCGATTGTCGCCCTTCGATCTACTATTCAGATAACTAGAAAAAGAACTTTCTAGTTCACTCAGAAAAGAACTATCATTGTCAATCTCAAAAATCTGATTTTCAATATCAAAATATACGGAATAGGTGTCACCATTACTATCCCTAACTAAAAAAGTGTCATCAGAAATCAAACTCCAAATGTCCATGACACCGAATAAATGATCAACATTACTGCAGCTAGAACTGCTACTATCACTCCAATTATGAATATTTTTATCCGTATCATTTCTAATGGGGTCTTCACTTCCACTGGTATTTCCAATAGGACGACCAAAACTGTCCATTGATTTACTTAGCCCGCGCCAGTGTTCTAACTTCTCGTTAGACAACATCAAATTGAACCACCACTTTTCCATAGAACCTTCCCCTATTTGAATGAAAATACAATAGATGAATAGTCATTCGATGAATAATCAGTTTCCTATTTTATTTCCTATCGGAATAAGCATATAAATTCAATCACTAAGGTTATGAAATTAAGTAAATTAAATTAAGTAATATAATAAGGAGTAAGTATTGAAATAAATGATTTTTTTATAGGAATCTGGAGTATTAATTTAATATGATGGAACCCTTTCTTCCATTTTAAATGAAATAGAAAGAAGGAGAGGTTTCTCCCATGTTGTGTTGTATACAAATTCGTATTGACAAGGAAAAGATAAATATTTCTTCCTCACTATGAAGAAATAATTTATTTTCGTATAATCTCGTACTCTCATAATACGTACTCTTATAATATAAGAGCATAAGAAGTTTCTATTGCAACACGGAATGAAAAGGACAATATACAGGATGGGTAGAAGAAGTTGTGACCCTTGGCTTGCTTGATTTATGGTCCTAAACTCGAAACTGTGGGATATAAAAGGATCCACCAATCCTAAGGATCCATAGGATTAATTATGGATCCAACAATAAAAGCGTTGAGTTATTTAATCTTAGATCTTATCTTTCATTTATATCTTTTATATCTTAATCTTAGGCAAGGTACGTACATATATTATATATAATATAATGCAAAATATATGCAAATACACGGGATCCTCATTCTTTTCTTTAGTTTCTTCGATTTTATTCGGCTCAATCCTTTTTTTAGTAAAAGATTGGGCCGAGTTTAATTGCAATTAGGGGAACGCGCGAGAACTACTGGATTACAAAGTATCC